CTCTTTCTTTTTTTTGATTTTATTTTTATTTTTCTATTTAAAGTAGATCGATTTAGATAATGTATCTATAAGCAAAGTAATAGACTTCAAACAAAGTAGGAATTCGCAAGATGGAGAAAATCATTGCAGTTATTATAGGGAAGTCTAGGGACTTAGAGCATATCCTATTTGAAGGAGGATGGAATTCAAATCGGGTAAGGGATCCTTCCTTCTATTGATTTGATAGAAATTCGTTTTTCTTTTCCTGTCTCTATGATTTTCGATGAATGAGTCTGTGGTAATGCTTTTATCTCTATTCTATGGCGCAAGAGACCGTCCAGTCTATAAACAAGTACTAATGAGAAAATGAAAACTATACTAAAGGAAACATAGGATCTCTATTCTAAAATCTAAAAATAGTACATATTAGGGCTATACGGATTCGAACCGTAGACCTTCTCGGTAAAACAGATCAAACGGATTATTATCGAAATGATTCGAACTGTTTCAAAGACCCAACATGCATTTTTTTGCATTGGGCTCTTTCATCAACTGATGTAAAGATCAGTTAGTCCACCATAGTTTTTCTTTACGGAAAGATAATGAGATGGCTCCCTATGCTCTGATTGATTTTTGTATTATGATCTATCTAGGAGCAATACCAAAGTGTTTCAAAGGAGGATTACCTTGACTTAGGTCTGCCTCCGGCCTAAATTAAATCAACCTAAGTGAAATGGAGTCTCTATCGTTCCGCTGCAAGAGTTGACTATGAGACTTCATACACCTTAAAGTTCATAGAACGAAAAGAAGTTTTTCGGAGGCCCTTATCCTCATTACGCCTAGCATTTAGTGGGCTGGATATTTACCTTATCAACTAGCAAATCAATAAGGGTTCTATTTGATTAGGCACCTGAATTGGCACCTGAATCGGACTGAACCGACTGTTTGTCAGGCTACTGTTCTCCTATTCTCTCGAATCCATGAAGTAAGACATTGATTTTGCAATAAGATCAATTATGTTCATTGCATAATAAGCTCCCTTGAAAAGCATTGGCGCACGTGTAAGCGAGTTGCTCTACCGAACTGAGCTATAGCCCTTGTCAGAGATATCTTAACATATAGATAATTTTTTGTCAAGATGAATATTCTCTAATGCCAGAGGATATCCCTTTGATCTGTTTACTATATAACATACCAATAACGGAGCAGTATTGCTTATAAAAAGGATTCGATCTATAATCGATCGAAGTAATGGGTCTTCCCTTGTGGTAATAAATTGCCTACTTAACTCAGTGGTTAGAGTATTGCTTTCATACGGCGGGAGTCATTGGTTCAAATCCAATAGTAGGTAGGTAGGTAGAAAAATTACTAGATAGCATTGGACTTACTTCGCTTCGCTATCTAATAACTTTTTCTACCCCTCTTCCCTTTTTCTTTGTATCAACTAAACCTTTGGATTGTCTTCAATTGGATGGGGGAATCCAATTGATAGCCTCGACCCGTATCCTAGCTCGTCTGAGAGCTAGCTTCGCTTCAACCAATTCTTTCGTACCCTCAGCTCTACTCAAGTTAGCTTCGGCTATTTCAAGTGCCTGTTGAGCTTCTTCCGGATCAATGTCACTACCCAATTCCGCATCATTTCCTAAAATGATGATCTCATTATTAACTATTCTCGCAAAACCGCTCCACAGAACCGCCGTTAACCATTGGTCGTTGAGGAGGCGTATTCTCAAAGGACCCATATCTACAGCTGTGTTAATGGGGGCGTGGTTTGGTAATACGCCAATTTGGCCACTATTAGTAGATAAAATGATTTCTTTCACTTCACAATCCCAAATAATTCGCTTAGGAGTTAGTACATAAAGATTTAATTTCATTTCTTCAATTTGTTCTCCTCTTCTAAGTTTATAGCTTTCGTGCTAGCTTCATCGATGTTACCCACCAAATAAAAAGCCTGTTCGGGTAGGCCGTCTAATTCTCCGGAAAGGATTAGTTGAAATCCCCTAATTGTTTCTGCAAGACCAACATACTTTCCTGCAGAACCGGTAAAAACTTCTGCCACAAAGAACGGTTGTGATAAGAAACGTTCAATTTTTCGTGCTCTTGCTACAGTTAAACGATCCTCCTCCGATAATTCATCCAACCCAAGAATTGCGATAATGTCCTGAAGTTCTTTGTAACGTTGTAAAGTTTGCTTAACTCTTTGCGCAGTTTCATAATGTTCGTTGCCAACGATCCGAGGCTGTAACATAGTTGAGGTTGAATCTAAAGGATCTACTGCTGGATAAATACCCTTGGAAGCTAATCCTCTGGAAAGTACGGTAGTAGCATCCAAATGTGCAAATGTTGTGGCAGGAGCAGGGTCGGTCAAATCGTCCGCAGGTACATAAACCGCTTGGATCGAAGTTATAGATCCCTTTTTGGTAGAAGTAATTCTTTCTTGCAAAGAACCCATTTCTGTACTAAGAGTAGGTTGATAACCCACTGCGGAGGGCATTCTCCCTAATAAAGCGGATACCTCCGATCCTGCTTGAACAAAACGAAAGATATTATCGATGAATAGAAGCACGTCTTGCTTATTAACATCTCGGAAATATTCTGCCATAGTTAGGGCAGTTAAACCAACTCTCATACGAGCTCCCGGCGGTTCATTCATTTGGCCATAGACTAGAGCTACCTTTGATTCCTCAATATTTTTTTCATTAATTACTCCGGATTCTTTCATTTCCATATAAAGATCATTTCCTTCACGAGTCCGTTCCCCTACTCCGCCAAATACGGATACGCCTCCATGAGCTTTAGCAATGTTGTTGATTAATTCCATGATGAGTACTGTTTTACCTACTCCAGCCCCCCCAAATAGTCCGATTTTTCCTCCACGTCGATAAGGAGCTAAAAGATCGACCACCTTAATACCTGTTTCAAAGATGGATAATTTCGTATCTAACTCGATAAAGGCAGGCGCAGATCTATGAATAGGGAATGTTGCACTAGTATCTACAGGACCCAAATTGTCAATAGGTTCCCCAAGAACGTTGAAAATTCGTCCGAGAGTAGCTCCACCGACTGGAACACTGAGAGGAGCTCCCGTGTCAATCACTTCCATTCCTCTCATCAACCCGTCTGTAGCACTCATAGCTACAGCTCTAACTCTATTATTTCCTAATAATTGTTGTACCTCACAAGTCACATTAATTTGCTTACCGGCAGTGTCTCTACTCTTGACTACCAAAGCGTTATAAATATAAGGTAACTTGCCTGGGGGAAAAGTGATATCCAGCACGGGTCCAATAATTTGATCGATACGCCCTGTGCTTTTTTCTTCAATTGTGGAAACCCCGGGACGAGAAGTAGTAGGATTGGTTCTCATAATTATCACATAATTAAAAAGAAAAAAGAATTTGTCGAAATTTATCTTTTGTTCTTGTTGAATAATGCCAAATCAAATCAATAAAAAAAAATCCAAAAGTCAAAAGGAAATGAATTAGTTAATTCAATAAGAGAGAAAAGGGGACCAGGACTTGATTTCGTTGCCCAAGCGAATCCCATTCAATCGTTTACTCATGGAATGAGTCCGTTGGAAAGTTCAATCAATCTTTTTTTCATATACATTTCGCCTTTTGTAGAGGATCTGTCCCTACTCTACTTTCCTATCTAGGACTTCGATATACAAAATATATACTACTGTGAAGCATAGATTGCTGTCAACAGAGAATTTTCTTAGTATTTAGGTATTTACATTCAAAATAAGAAAGGGGCCTATTAAGAACTTGTAAAATAAGGATTAGGGATTGATTTGGGTTGCGCTATATCTATCAAAGAGTATACAATAATGATGGATTTGGTGAATCAAATCCATGGTTTAATAACGAACCATGTTAACTTACCATAACAACAACTCAATTCCTATCGAATTCCTATAGTAGAATTCCTATAGGATAGAACATACACAGGGTGTACGCATTATATATGAATGAAACATATTCATTAACTTAAGCATGCCCTCCATTTTCTTTAATGAGTTGATATTAATTGAATATCCTTTTTGTTTTAAAAGATTTTTGCAAAGGTTTCATTTACGCCTAATCCATATCGAGTAGACCCTGTCGTTGTGAGAATTCTTAATTCATGAGTTGTAGGGAGGGACTTATGTCACCACAAACAGAAACTAAAGCAAGTGTTGGATTTAAAGCTGGTGTTAAGGATTATAAATTGACTTACTACACCCCGGAGTATGAAACCAAGGATACTGATATCTTGGCAGCATTCCGAGTAACTCCTCAGCCGGGGGTTCCGCCCGAAGAAGCCGGGGCTGCAGTAGCTGCCGAATCTTCTACTGGTACATGGACAACTGTTTGGACTGATGGACTTACCAGTCTTGATCGTTACAAAGGACGATGCTATCACATCGAGCCCGTTGTTGGGGAGGAAAATCAATATATCGCTTATGTAGCTTATCCATTAGACCTATTTGAAGAGGGTTCTGTTACTAACATGTTTACTTCCATTGTGGGTAACGTATTTGGTTTCAAAGCCCTACGCGCTCTACGTCTGGAGGATCTGCGAATTCCCCCTACTTATTCAAAAACTTTCCAAGGTCCGCCTCATGGTATCCAAGTTGAAAGGGATAAGTTGAACAAGTACGGCCGTCCTTTTTTGGGATGTACTATTAAACCAAAATTGGGATTATCCGCAAAAAATTATGGTAGAGCGTGTTATGAGTGTCTACGCGGTGGACTTGATTTTACCAAAGATGATGAAAACGTAAACTCACAACCATTTATGCGCTGGAGGGACCGTTTTGTCTTTTGTGCCGAAGCAATTTATAAAGCACAGGCCGAAACCGGTGAAATCAAGGGGCATTACTTGAATGCGACTGCAGGTACATGCGAAGAAATGATTAAGAGAGCTGTATTTGCGAGAGAATTAGGGGCTCCTATTGTAATGCATGACTACTTAACTGGGGGATTTACCGCAAATACTAGTTTGGCTCATTATTGCCGCGACAATGGCCTACTTCTTCACATTCACCGGGCAATGCATGCAGTTATTGATAGACAGAAAAATCATGGTATGCATTTTCGTGTATTAGCTAAAGCATTGCGTATGTCTGGGGGAGATCATATCCACGCCGGTACAGTAGTAGGTAAGTTAGAAGGGGAACGCGAAATGACTTTAGGTTTTGTTGATTTATTGCGCGATGATTTTATTGAAAAAGATCGTGCTCGCGGTATCTTTTTCACTCAGGACTGGGTATCCATGCCAGGTGTTATACCGGTGGCTTCAGGGGGTATTCATGTTTGGCATATGCCAGCTCTGACCGAAATCTTTGGAGATGATTCCGTATTACAATTTGGTGGAGGAACTTTAGGACATCCTTGGGGAAATGCACCTGGTGCAGCAGCTAATCGAGTGGCTTTAGAAGCTTGTGTACAAGCTCGTAACGAAGGACGCGATCTTGCTCGTGAAGGTAATGAAATTATCCGAGCAGCTTGCAAATGGAGTCCTGAACTAGCCGCAGCTTGTGAAGTATGGAAGGCGATCAAATTCGAGTTCGAGCCGGTAGATAAACTAGATAAGTAGATAAAACTAGATATAAAGAAGGTCTAAATAAAAAAGAAGCGAAATAGAAAGAGAAAAAATCAGTTATGAAATGCAGTAATTCTTCTTTATTCTTCTAATTGATTGCAATTAAACTCGGCTCAATCTTTTTTTTAAGATTGAGCCGAATAAAAATAGATCTTTATATGATCATGAGACTTGACAAATCGAGATTCCTCTATTCTATATATTTCGAATATATAAAGGTATAATACAATAAATAAATACAAATATAGTATTATCATATGATAATGGAATCAAATACGCAGTATTTACAGAAAAAGGTCTTTATTTATTGGGAAAGAATCAATGAAAAAAGATTAGGAATCGCAATGCTACTATACGTGTCCGGAGGAGTATTCGGAATAATATTCTTCTATAATCCATTCTTGCGTCTTGCGCGGGGTCTTACTAATAGGACTTCGCTGCACGGGACGGGTCTTCATCGAAAGAAAAGCTAACTCCACCCGGCATTTTCATACCCTTTGGGTGGTATATCGCCTTAAAAAGTCTAAGGGGGTAGTATGAGATCTGTAGTAAGTAAGAGAATTTGCCCTTTGATTTTGATTGAGTATGCTATTTTTCCGCCTTTACCGCGCATTATTGTATGAGCTTCTAGAGGATAGAGGACCGCGTATGCAGGAAGGAAATTAGAGCTTAATAAAAAAGTCTAAAAAAGCTTAAACTTTATGGCACTATCAATCAACTAAAAAGCCCTATGTATGAATCCTTACAACCGGGGCGGGATAGGATAAGAGCGAGTTTCGGTATACTGGGGCTGGGGGATATCCTTATTTCAAAACCTGACGCGCATCTTGCGTTTGTAGGGGTCCGAGAGTGGTTGAAGAAGTATTGCATGTGGAAGTAGGTAGACGAAACTTATTTAGGATTCGAAATGGGCGCATTCGACTAAAAGTCGTACTGAGACCTTTTTAAAAGGGTATTCTGAAAGAGGTATTTCATTTTCACAATCGCTTTCTTTTGAATCCAATTTCAAGTTCGATTAGAAGGATAGAAAGGCCGTGAGGACGGGAAAAGAAAAATCAAATCTTTTTAATTAGTTCTCTTTTTTTGCAATTTTCTTATTATCCATTCCATTCATTTTTTTTATAGAATACTATTCTATACTATTCTATAAAAAATCTTTATTTTGCAAACTAAAAAATACAATAGTCAATATTCCTTATAATAGATATACTTAATTATATTATATTATAAGAATCTTAAGATATTTTTCGAATAGATAGAAATAGTAAATTTGAATTGAGACACCTATTCTATGACGGATTTTAACTTACCTTCTATTTTCGTGCCTTTAGTAGGCTTAGTATTTCCGGCAATTGCAATGGCTTCTTTATTTCTTTATGTGCAGAAAAATAAGATTGTCTAGAACCGACGGGGGCGAATTTTCTCAATGTATTTCCACGCAGGATCATAATACAGATATTTTTAGTGTAAGTAATATAATATGGTAGGGTATGTGGCTCTTTCTACACACAAACGAAAAACGGCTATCTATGGATGCAGATATAGGCTACGAGCATAAATGCATGCATATGCGGAGCCGGGTATAGCGAGTTTTATTTTAAGTGGATCAACTAATATTTTTTGAATAGAAAGTCAATGTATCTAACCAATTATTTCACAGGAGTACTCGTTGCTGAAGGCGATTTCAGAATCAAAAAAAGTAAAGTCAAAATCATTTAGCTTATTCTCTCAATTTCAATCGACCGCTGCTGGATTTAGTATATCTAATATGAATTGGCGATCAGAACACATATGGATAGAACTTCTAAAAGGTTCTCGAAAAAGAGGTAATTTTTTCTGGGCCTGTATTCTTTTTCTAGGTTCACTAGGATTCTTATCGGTTGGGGCTTCCAGTTATCTTGGTAAGAATATGATATCTGTACTTCCATCTCAACAAATTTTTTTTTTTCCACAGGGGGTCGTGATGTCTTTCTACGGAATCGCGGGCCTATTCATTAGCTCCTACTTGTGGTGCACTATTTTGTGGAATGTAGGCAGTGGTTATGACCGATTCGATAGAAAAGAGGGAATAGTGTGCATTTTTCGTTGGGGATTTCCTGGAATAAAACGTCGCGTCTTCCTTCGATTCCTTATGCGGGATATCCAATCAATTAGAATTCAGGTTAAAGAGGGTCTTTATCCTCGTCGTATCCTTTATATGGAAATCCGGGGCCAGGGGGTCATTTCCTTGACTCGTACTGATGAGAAGTTTTTTACTCCACGAGAAATAGAACAAAAAGCTGCCGAATTGGCCTATTTCTTGCGTGTACCAATTGAAGTATTTTGAGTACCGATTGCATTTTTTTGAAATGAATTGAATGAGGACGAATTGGAAGAAGATTTTCTCAACACGGGGAGGGGGTCCCCTCGAAATTTGATTCGTTATTGTAAGGGGATTTTCGAGTATTTATCTAAAGGAAGGAACAAACGAGGATAAGAGAAAATTGCTTCTAATTTGTTTTGTCCAAGTGAGATATATGGCATAATATTCTTCCATTTTCATCTGAAAGCGCTTTTTTTTATTCTATTTCTCTATTCCACTCCACCTAGATCTAAGAAAGAACCCAATGCAATGAAATTCCACTAGTATACAAAAAAGAGAAATAGATACAAGGTCTCAAACATTGTTATAGAATTTTTGCTTCAAAGAAAAAAGAAATATCATATAGAGTCAGCGAATGAAATAGAGTCAGCGAATGAAGCGGATTCATTAACAACTCAATTTACAGATCAAAAATGAAAAAAAAGAAAGCGTTGCCTTCTTTCCTATATCTTGTATTTATCGTACTTTTGCCCTGGGGGGTCTCTTTCTCTTTTAACAAATGTCTGGAACTTTGGATTAAGAATTGGTGGAATACCAGGCAATCCGAAACTCTCTTAACTGATATTCAAGAGAAAAAGGTTCTAGAAAGATTCATAGAATTAGAAGAACTTTTTCTCTTGGACGAAATGATAAAAGAGAAACCGAAGACACATGTACAAAAACCTCCTATAGGAATACACAAGGAAATAATACAATTGGCCAAAATAGATAATGAGGATCATCTCCATATCATTTTGCATTTCTCGACAAATATAATCTGTTTGGCTATTCTAAGTGGTTCTTTTTTTCTGGGTAAAGAGGAACTTGTCATTTTAAATTCTTGGGTTCAGGAATTCTTCTATAACTTAAATGACTCAATAAAAGCTTTTATTATTCTTTTAGTTACTGATTTTTTTGTTGGATTTCACTCCACCCGCGGTTGGGAACTACTAATTCGTTGGGTCTACAATGATCTTGGATGGGCTCCTAACGAGCTAATTTTCACTATTTTTGTTTGTAGTTTTCCAGTGATTCTAGATACATGTTTGAAATTTTGGGTCTTTTTTTGTTTAAACCGTCTATCTCCTTCGCTTGTAGTCATTTATCATTCAATTAGTGAAGCATAAACTCATTCGATCTCCTGATATTAATCAAATTAGCATCTTTCTTCTTTTAGAAAGAAAGCCCTTTTGCTTTTTAGCAAAATTCTTTCTATTTCTACCTGCTCAAGATATTCATCATTCCAGTACAACTGTTGCAGTAGAATGACAACAGACTCGTGTATAGGGAACTAGATTAGCTTAGCTACCTATCTAATTTATTGTAGAAATTCCGGGATCTGCGATTGGACATGGAAAATAGAAATACTTTTTCTTGGGTAAAGGAACAGATGATTCGATCGATTTCTGTATCGATCATGATATACGTAATAACTCGGACATCTATTTCAAATGCATATCCCATTTTTGCGCAGCAGGGTTATGAAAACCCACGAGAAGCAACCGGACGAATTGTATGTGCAAATTGCCATTTAGCTAATAAGCCCGTGGATATTGAAGTTCCCCAAGCTGTGCTTCCCGATACTGTATTTGAAGCAGTTCTTCGAATTCCTTATGATATGCAACTGAAACAAGTTCTTGCTAATGGGAAAAAGGGAGGGTTAAATGTGGGTGCTGTTCTTATTTTGCCCGAGGGATTCGAATTAGCGCCGCCCGACCGTATTTCTCCTGAGTTGAAAGAAAAGATAGGAAATCTCTCTTTTCAGAGTTATCGTCCCGATAAAAAAAATATTCTTGTGATAGGCCCTGTTCCCGGTCAGAAATATAGTGAAATCGTCTTTCCCATTCTTTCCCCCGATCCTGCTACGAAGAAAGACGTTCATTTCTTAAAATATCCCATATATGTAGGGGGAAACCGAGGAAGGGGACAGATCTATCCTGATGGTAGTAAGAGTAACAATACGGTCTATAATGCTACGTCAACAGGTATAGTAAGAAAAATACTACGTAAAGAAAAGGGGGGATATGAAATATCCATAGTCGATGCATCGGATGGACGCCAAGTGATTGATATTATACCTCCCGGGCCAGA